ACCAATCTATCATATAGATGAGGATAAACTAGTGACCTCGGATATTAATGAAATCTATAGAAGAATTATCTATCGGAATAATACTCTTACAGATCTATTAACAACAAGTATAGCTACGCCAGAAGAATTAATAATATCTCAGGAAAAATTGCTGCAAGAAGCCGTGGATGCACTTCTTGATAATGGAATCTGCGGACAACCGATGAGGGATGATCATAATAGAGTTTACAAGTCTCTTTCAGATGTAATTGAAGGCAAAGAAGGAAGAGTTCGCGAGACTTTGCTTGGTAAACGGGTTGATTATTCAGGGCGGTCAGTGATTGTCGTGGGCCCTTCACTTTCATTACATCGATGTGGATTGCCTCGCGAAATAGCAATAGAACTTTTCCAGGCATTTGTAATTCGTGACCTAATTAGAAAACATCTTGCTTCGAACATCGGAGTTGCTAAAAGTCAAATTCGAAAAAAAAAACCGATTGTATGGGAAATACTTCAGGAAATTCTGGATGACCATCCTGTATTGCTGAATAGAGCGCCTACTCTGCATAGATTAGGCATACAGGCATTCCTGCCCATTTTAGTGGAAGGGCGTGCTATTTGTTTACATCCATTAGTTTGTAAGGGCTTCAATGCAGACTTTGACGGGGATCAAATGGCTGTTCATGTGCCTTTATCTTTGGAGGCTCAAGCAGAGGCACGTTTACTTATGTTTTCTCATATGAATCTTTTGTCTCCAACTATTGGAGATCCCATTTCTGCACCAACTCAAGATATGCTTAGTGGACTCTATTTCTTAACGAGTGGAAATCGTCGGGGTATTTGTGTAAATAGGTATAATCCATGTAATCGTATAAACTATCAAAATGAAGATAATAACTATAAGTATACAAAAAAAAAGAACCTTTTTTTTCTAATGCCTATGATGCAATTGGAGCTTATCGGCAAAAACGCATCAATTTAGGTAGTCCCTTGTGGCTGCGGTGGCGACTAGATCAACGCGTTATTGCTGCAAGAGAAACTCCCATCGAAATTCACTATGAATCTTTGGGGACCTATTATGAGATTTATGGACACTATCTAATAGTAAGAAGTATAAAAAAAGAAATTCTTTATATATATATTCGAACCACTCTCGGTCATATTTCTCTTTATCGAGAAATAGAAGAAGCCATACAGGGGTTTTGGCAGGGCTGTTGTAATTCTATGCTACCAGGGGGAATTCGAGTCTCGCCGGGTTAACTAGGACTATAATTGCAATTGCGGAATTTCTACGTGAATCAAGATCTAGAAAAGGAAGTTTTACAATCACTGACTCAAACCCATTGTCAAATTCTACTCAGCGCAATATGGAGGTACTGATGGCAGAACGGCCCACTCAGGTCTTTCACAATAAAATGATAGACGGAACTGCCATGAAACGACTTATTAGTCGATTTATTGATCACTATGGAATAGGATATACATCACATATCCTGGATCAAGTAAAGACTCTGGGTTTCCGACAAGCTACCGCCGCATCGATTTCATTAGGAATTGATGATCTTTTAACAATACCTTCTAAAAGATGGCTAGTTCAAGACGCTGAACAACAAAGTTTTATTTTGGAAAAACACCATCATTATGGGAATGTACACGCGGTAGAAAAATTACGTCAATCGATCGAGATCTGGTATGCCACAAGTGAATATTTGCGACAAGAAATGAATCCTAATTTTCGGATGACCGATCCTTTTAATCCAGTCCATATAATGTCTTTTTCGGGAGCCAGAGGAAATGCATCTCAGGTACATCAATTAGTAGGTATGAGAGGATTAATGTCGGATCCCCAAGGGCAAATGATTGATTTACCCATTCAAAGCAATTTACGCGAAGGACTCTCTTTAACAGAATATATTATTTCTTGTTACGGAGCCCGTAAAGGAGTTGTGGATACCGCTATCCGAACATCAGATGCAGGATATCTCACGCGCAGACTTGTTGAAGTAGTTCAACACATTGTTGTACGTCGAACAGATTGCGGCACCGTCCGAGGTATTTCTGTAAGTCCTCGAAATGGAATGATGGCGGACAGGATTTTTATACAAACATTAATTGGGCGTGTATTAGCAGATCATGTATATATAGGTTCGCGATGCATTGCTACTAGAAATCAAGATATTGGAGTTGGACTTGTCAATAGATTCATAACTTTTAGAGCACAACCAATCTCTATTCGAACTCCCTTTACTTGTAGGAGTACGTCGTGGATTTGTCAATTATGTTATGGCCGAAGTCCAGCTCATGACGACCTGGTCGAATTGGGAGAAGCTGTAGGTATTATTGCAGGTCAATCTATTGGAGAACCGGGCACTCAATTAACATTAAGAACTTTTCATACCGGCGGAGTATTCACAGGGGGTACTGCAGAACATGTGCGAGCCCCTTCTAATGGAAAAATAAAATTCAACGAGGATTTGGTTCATCCGACACGTACACGTCATGGACATCCTGCTTTTCTATG